TAGTGTTTCTTGACTCTTTTTTTCGGAAGCAAGGGGAAAAATAATGCCTAAATTCTAAACGAAAGTGGAAGTTCAAGGCCTAATTAATTTAATTATCTCTTGGATTCTATGGCCCCGAGAATACCAATATTAGCACGAATCGTACGGAAATGTAACTCGGTATTCAAACAACTATTCAGAGTTCCTAGAGCTCCTTGTACGGCCTGTTGGAAAACCCGTTGTCGGACCTGATTCATCGCTCTTTGTTTTTCAAAATAAAGGGTTTCGTTTTTAGACTTTTCTAATTGTTCCAAACTAATAGAAGTAGCATTAATCAAATTTGCTTTTTCTCGCTCTATCTCAGAGTATCCATTCATTCGATACTCATCTGCTTCTAGTTCGACTTTCTGTAATCGAACCCGAGCTTTTTCGAGCTGCTCAACGGTCCCTCTACGTAATTCTTCCGAATTTCGAATAGTACTCAAGATCCTTTGTTTTCGATTATCTAATAAATCTTTTAATGAAAGTAGATTATCTTGCTATTAACTTTACATTACAACTTTTATGATCTCTTCCCGAACCAAACATGAATCTTTCGATTCATTTGGCTCTCACGCTCCTTTTTTTTTCTTTTTTTGCTATGGCTATTTCCATTTCTTTTTTTTATGTAATGAGCCTATCCTCTATCTTCTCTTTTCTGTTTATATTTCAATATAGTGAAATCCATATAAGAATATAAGACTAGATAAATATTAAGAGGACTCTTTCGCCTAGATAAAAATCTATCATGGTCAGCAAAGTTGTTTCTTTATTTGTATTTGCCCTTTAGTTAATAATTTCAATTTCATTAAGAAAAACTAACTAAATAAATAGAAAATTGAAATTGATAGAATTCCTTTTTTTTCTTCAAGTCCAAAAAATTTCTCTTTTTTTTATACATAGCATAGGTCGTCAATTCGGCATTGGATAAAAAAGGGCAGGGTGCCCTTCTAGTAAATAGTTCAAGCCATTTTATCGATATGAGTGTTCTATATCAGATAAATTCTACATTAGCTATTTCCCGTTTAAATTTAAAGCATTTCGGTACTAATATAGTTATAGTTGTAGAAAGAGTACCCCTTTTTGCCTAGACTTCAAGCAGTTTAGCTTTAACCATGTTAATGGTCTCACATTATTGGTTTATAGAGAATCAAAGTAGATTTACCAATGAGTCGCGAAATGCTATGGTTCTTCCATATGATTTCTGAATTTATTCAGAAGTAATTCGTCGAGATCATGCACCTTTTTCTTATTTATCCAAACAAAAAAATATTTAAAAGTGCAGCCGGATAGATCCAATCTATTCTTGAAATAGACAACTCGCACACACTCCCTTTCCAAAAAAAATCAATACACCAACCACTACGGTTAGATTTATTAGATTTGTTGCTAAAATATCGGTATTAAGCCCGAAACTCCCAGCGGATGGCCAGTGAGCTAAAAAAACAAAAGAATGGGTTACATTTTTCATATGCTCTCCTCTTATAAATAGGACGAACAAAGAACAAAGTTTTTCGATCACTTACTTCGCTCGCCCTTTTTTGATCGGTTTTTTTAATGCAATTTTTTTTAATGCAAATAGATTCAATCTAGTAATTTCTTTTAGATTAAGTCTTAGGTCTCGTTTAACCCGTGAAGGACCTCCTTTGTTGAAATGCCCCCAAAATTCCTAAAATAAAAAGAAAAAGACTTTCCACTGTCCTAAACTAAGGATGGGAAGGAAGAAGGCGAGCATATCCTCTAAATTGATCATCCTCAAATCAGTCCTTCCTGGGGTGGGGTATTGTCTGTCCCAATAAATAGATAATTCCGGGAGTAATAAATAGGAGTAAAGTATTGATATAATTGGAATTGCAGAAGTAAATACCAATTTCCTAAAAAAAGAAAAAAGTATCTAATCTAAAGGACTCATTTTCTTTTTTAGGATTAAACAAAAGGATTCGCAAATAAAAGCGCTAGTGCTACAACTAGTCCATAAATTGTTAAAGCTTCCATAAAAGCTAGACTAAGCAATAAAGTACCTCGTATTTTACCTTCTGCTTCTGGCTGTCTCGCAATACCTTCTACAGCTTGTCCTGCAGCAGTACCTTGACCAACTCCGGGCCCAATAGAAGCAAGCCCTACGGCCAATCCAGCAGCAATAACGGAAGCAGCAGCAATTAGTGGATTCATGGTGAGTTCCTCGTGTCAAAAAAAAAAGGAAATGGTTAAGGATACGATCAACCAACAAATTCTTACTTCTAAGCTCTATTGGGGAGAAGTAACTAAAAAGTACAAATTGAAATGATAATCTGAATTGTCCGAACTACTTCGAGATCTCATTTTTAGTTTCTAATCATTAGAGGTTTATGTAAATCCATATGATTCTCATTATTCTATTTCTTTTTCTTTCCAACCAACAACTCTTTCATTCCATCCCTCTTTCTTTACTCTTCGATATCCCTGAGTTTCTATTTTTTCCCCTATCATCTAATCCATAATAAAAGACGAAATAGAGGAAGAACCCCTATTGAAATCGACCTAATCCAAATCCAATAGGAATTAAACCAAGATATACAATTGATAACAATATGCTGCATAGAACTGGATTCGGATTCTAAAATCATTCCTTAAAGCGGAAACCCGCACAAAAGATGACTGGACTTATATAGACATTAAGGATATAGATCTAGTCTGACTCCGCCCCCCTTAATGCATATATACTTTGACAATTCCGTAATATAGTCTATTCTCTCTCCTACAACTCTAGGTTGTATATTCATATGCATTTCTAACTATTTTATTTTCCAACCAAGCGGATTATCTGGAACCATGCATGAATTGAGCTAAGCTAAAAAAAAGAGTATTTCGAAAACTAGTCAATTCAATGATGACCCTCCATGGATTCACCTATATAGGCTGCGGCTAACGTTGCAAAAATAAGAGCTTGAATACCGCTTGTAAATAATCCAAGAAACATAACCGGTATAGGGACTACTAAGGGGACTAAAGAAACAAGAACAACAACGACTAATTCATCTGCCAATATATTCCCGAAAAGTCGAAAACTAAGCGACAATGGTTTTGTGAAATCTTCTAGGATGTTAATTGGTAAAAGGATTGGAGTTGGTTTAATATATTTCTCGAAATAACTCAATCCTTTTTTGCTAAGACCCGCATAAAAATATGCCGCTGATGTGAGTAAAGCTAAAGCAACAGTAGTATTTATATCATTCGTAGGCGCTGCTAATTCCCCATGGGGTAACTGTATAATTTTCCAAGGTAAAAGAGCACCCGACCAATTCGAAACAAAAATAAAAAGGAACATAGTTCCAATAAAGGGAACCCAGGGACCATATTCTTCTCCAATCTGAGTTTTGCTCAAGTCTCGAATAAACTCAAGCACATATTCGAAGAAATTCTGACCGTCGGTCGGAATGGTTTGTGGATTCCGAACAGCTATGATAACTGAACCTAGCAAGATAGTAATTACGACCCAAGAAGTGATGAGTACTTGGGCATGAATTTGGAAACTTCCTATTTGCCAATAGAAGTGTTGGCCTACTTCTACACCCGATATATCGTATAACCCCTTGAGTGTTTTAATGGAACATGGTATAATATTCATATTGTCCTCTGATAAAAATTGAACTTCAAAAAAGTAATTCTTTTGATTCAACCATCTCTTTCTCAACTCAGCAACTTGAAGTATTAATCTTCTATTTAGGGATACCAAATCACATCAGATCATAATATATATCAATACCCTCTAATATATATCAATATTCCCCTAGGCAAAACAAAAAAGAAAAGTAAGTGATCCTATAAATTTACGCGGTTGTCCAAGAATTAACTATTCTTCTTAATCAACGATTTCTTATATAGAGAGAATGGCCCTCACAAATTGCAAATACTAATTTGTTAAGAATCAATCGAATTGAAGTCATAGTGTCATCGTTGGCTGGAATCGATATATTCGCGAGATCCGGGTCACAATTTGTATCGACTAAAGAAATAGTAGGAATCCCCAAAATGGCACATTCCCGAAGAGCTATATACTCTTTTTGCTGATCAAGGACGATCACAATGTCCGGCAACCTCGTCATATATTTGATCCCGCCGAGATATCTTTGCAAGGTCGATAATTTTCTTTTCAAGATTGCCACATCTCTTTTTGGAAGATGGTGGAATTTTCCCATCTTTTCTTCTGCTCTTAAGTCTCTAAATTGAGAAAGTCTAGTTTTCGTAATCGACCAATTCGTTAACATACCACTGAACCACTTTTTATTAACATAATGACAACGAGCCCTTATTGCAGCTGATGCTACTAAATCGGCTGCTCTTTTTTTCGTACCAACAATTAAGAAGCTTTTTCCCTGACTTGCTGCATCAAAAACTAAATCACAAGCTTCTGATAAAAAACGAGCCGTTCTAGCGAGATTTGTAATATGAGTACCTTTACGCTTTGCCGAGATGTAAGGGGCCATTTTAGGATTCCATTTCTTAATACCATGACCAAAATGAACTCCCGCTTCTATCATCTCTTTCAAATTGATGTTCCAATATCTTCTTGTCATTTTTCCACACTTCCTTTTTATTTTGTCTTTTTTTTTTCATCCTACCATTCCATTACGGAATTTTTTTCTTTTTGAAGATTAAGAAAGAGCCGAAATAGCTTGAAATAAATAATAATTGTTCTGATGCAACCTTCCACTGAGAATTGGCCATTGATACATGGTATAAACGTAACCTTAATGGATTAACTTACTTCTTTTACTTATTAAAATTGAAAATAAAAATAGAAAATCTGACCTGTTAGTGTTCTAAGGTCAAAAATCGAGTTTAAAGTCAAAAAATCTAGTTTATATATCCTTAAATCGTATAAATGGGGGTAAATGGGGGTTCTGATGTCTCATAGAAATTGTTTGTTACGTCAGAATCAGAAGAAACTAATTTTGTATGGCGAAACAAAATATCTCTCATTTCCGGTGCAAATAGATTTTTTTTTTGAATTTCGAAATAAAGGTTCTTGTCTTGTGGGGAACGATGCACAAATTTTTGGAATCCGGTACCAACAGGTATAATCCCCCCCAGAACTACGTTTTCTTTCAGGCCTTTCAACCAATCAATACGACCTCGTAGGGCAGCTTTTGCTAAAACTCGAGCAGTTTCTTGAAAACTTGCTTCAGATATGAAACTTTGGGTATTCAGGGAAGCCCTTGTTATTCCCAATAAGATTGCTTGGTAATAGATCGATTCATCCAAAGCTCGCCCTACTCGTTCCGCTCGCAATAATCCGATTAATTCCCCAGGTGAAAAAACATTAGACATTCCATCTTCGGAAACCCGTACTTTTGATGTTACTTGGCGTATAATAATCTCTATATGTCTATTATGGATCTGTACCCCTTGGGATCGATAAACCTTTTGGATCTTATTAACCAAAGAGATACGACTTTGGGCTATGGTTAGCTCAGCTCCAATCAAGAATCCCCAGGGGATCCCAAGAATTCTTGGTATACGCTCATTCCAATCCTCAATTCTCCTTTCGAGATTCGGCGATAGTGAATCAATTGAACGCGCTTCAAAGATTTGTTCTACTTTTGGAAGACCCTGGGTTATGTCACTAGATCTCGATTTTGCATATATAAACGTAACAAACCTATCTCCTTTGTAAAGGATTTCCCCATAATGACCATGAACAGTTGCTCCTGTAGTAGCCAAATAAGGCTTAGCTGCTCTTATAACAAAGGAATCAATATTAACAATGAAAATTTGACCTGATTTTTTTATATGCGATTTAAATAGACATACATTTTCGCAAATAAATAGTCCAAGGTGAATTATTGCTGATGTCTCCTCCCAAGAATCATGATGGAGAAAGTGCCAATTCAAATGGAATGGATCCAACATGATGTTACTATCGAAATTTGAAATCCTTTGATTTTCATCTATTAAAGAGTATTTAAGCCCTTGAAGTACTTGGAAGGTTTGTTTCAAATTGTCAAGGAACAAATATTTTTTTAACAGGATCTGATTATGTGTTAGTAAATAGTAAGATGAAGAAAAATTCGATATACTAGGTACAATAGCGGCTAAGGGCCCAAAAATATCTCGAATAGGAATTCTAGGATTCGTTTCTTTTACCGTATTGGGATATTTCGAATTCTTGAATAAACCAATTCGAGAACAGTTGGATGCCAACAAAATCATCAAAGATTGGTATTTTTTATTTCGATTCAACAAGGTGCCAATAGCTTCTTGATGTTGGCTAAGTGATTGAATCTTCGCTTTGGAATAAAAGGAATTGGTATTGGTGCGATCTAACCTATTATTGGGAATTGGTCCTGCACTTCTCCTATCATACCTTCTTCGTGTATACGAAATAGTGGACTTGACTAACTCAATTCTTAGGAAATCACGAATCAGATCATTTGCTCTTACCTCAACAAGGGAAGCACGAGCCTCCTCTTTTTCTTCTTGTTCCCAATTCACTACTAAGCAAGTTCGAACAAATTGACTATTCGTGTGATAAATTCTTTGAGTTAACTTGCTATTTTCATGAGAAATAAAACTGACAAGTCGAAGTTGGAGATTATCCTTTTCTTGCAAGAGATCCGGCGGGAAAAGTGTTGCTAAATTTCTCCCTTCGTCCATTTCATATGCGACTGCAGGTCGAACCGAAACAAAATACTTTTCCTTGCTCTTGAGAATTTTTTTCCGTTGAACATAGACCCAATTTTTCCTTTTTTTTGATTCCTTAGAATCTTTCTTTTCTCTTTCTGGTGGTATCAAACTACCACCTAATATCTTATCCGCTTCTTCAGGAAAATGAATATCTCCGGAAAAAATTTTGAGTTCCGTATGGCTTTTTTTTCTATTCACTCGGACCAATCCACCTAGTCGACTTCTTGTATTTTTTGTGAGTTGTGTATCCACTCCAATGATACTATTATCAAGTACCTTTAGGGATGAGGATCTCGGCAAGATATGAAGTTCTTGAAGAATGAAAAAAAATCGATCTAGTTCTTTTTGGTATTTTAGACTAAATTCTTTTGTTCCTCGATGCTCAATCAAACCCTCCTTTTTTAAGATGGAATCTTCTTCTGGGCTCCCGTATTCGTCCTCTGAGTCTTCTTCTGAGTCTTCCTCTAGAGTTCCGTATTCGTCCTCTCGGGTCCTATATTCGTTTTCTGGGCTCCTATATTCGTCCTCTGAGTCTTCCTCTCGAGTCCTATATTCGTCCTCTAGGATCCCATATTCGTCTTCTAGGGTTTCATATTCGCCCTCTAGGATCCCATATTCGTCTTCTAGGGTTTCATATTCGTCCTCTAGGACCCCATATTCATCTTCTAGGGTTTCATAATATTCTTTCTCTCGGGTCCTATACCCGTTCTCTGGGCTCCCATATTCGTCCTCTGAGTCTTCCTCTCGAGTCCTATATTCGTCTTCTAGGGTCCTATATCTAAATTTAACAATTCCTGAACCCTTTTTATCCTTTCTGTATCGTGGATCGTCAAAATAAGCAAAAATAGTATTTCTACGTAAAACACCCATAAAGGGTATTTCAATCGAAATCCCAAAACAGGATATTAGTTCTTTCTCTTGTTCTTGATGATATTGTAATGGAATGACGAACCTATTTCTTCGCTTTTTCGCCAATAAATCCGAAGTATCTTGAAGAATAGAAGGATAGACTAAATTCCAATGGCCGTTGGACATGATTCGATCCGGCGTTGAATAATCAAGAATTTCCCTATCTTTTTTACCAAAAGTATCCAATAGTCTATGTCTTACTTGATCATTAGCCATTGAGAGGTCAAAGATATATCTTCCGCCAACAGAAAAAGAATAAGTATTCATTTGATCTTGGTCCTTGTGGAGCGAAAAAGACGCTATACTGGATCTGCACATACTTACTGACAATATCCATAAATGGCTTGTTTTTGGTAATCGACGAAGATTACCATATTGATATTCGGGCGCATGGTAAACATCAGTACTCCAGTGCATTTCCCCATCTGATTCGGAATAAATATACTTTTGTACCTTTTCTTTAAAATGCAAAGTGGACGTTCCGGCACGAATCTCCGCAATTACTTGTTCGGATTCTACATATTGATCATTTTGCACTAGAATCAAGCTTTTTGAGGGAATATTCACACTATATAGAATATCCTGACTCTGAATAGTTACATGCAAGTCTATATAAGAAAGAAAAGCAGGCTGCCCATGACGGGTACGGGTGGGATGAACCAAACCCTCATTGAATTGGATTTTTCCATTCGAAGGGGATCGTACAAGGTCGGCAGTACCCCCTGTGAATACTCCACCAGTATGAAAAGTTCTTAATGTTAGTTGAGTCCCTGGCTCCCCAATTGATTGACCCGCAATAATACCTACGGCTTCCCCTAATTCGACCAGATCGCCATGAGTGGGACTCCGACCATAACATAATTGACAGATCCAAGATGTGCTCCGGCAAGTAAAGGGGGTTCTAATATATATTGGTTGTGCTCGAAATGGTTGTGCTCGAAAGGCAGTTATGAATCGGTTGACTAATCCAATTCCAATATCTTGATTTCGAGCGGCAATGCATCGTGAACTGATATATATATCGTCTGCTAATACACGACCAATTAGTGTTTGGACAAAAAGTTTTTCCATCATCCCATTTTGAGGACTCACAGAAATACCTCGGATAGTACCACAATCTCTTCTACGCACAATAATATGTTGAACTACTTCAACAAGTCTACGTGTAAGATATCCAGCATCCGCTGTTCGTACAGCAGTATCTACAACCCCTTTGCGGGCTCCGTAGCAGGAAATTATATATTCTGTCAAAGAAAGCCCCTCGCGTAAATTGCTTTGAATAGGTAAATCAATCATTTGTCCTTGAGGATCCGCCATTAATCCTCTCATACCTACTAATTGGTGTACTTGAGATGCATTTCCTCTGGCTCCTGAAAAAGACATTAGATAGACTGGATTAGAGGGATCCGTTATCCGAAAATTCGAATTCATTTCTTGTTTCAAATATTCACTTGTAGCATACCATATCTCAACGGATTGGCGTAATTTTTCTACCGCGTGTACAGCCCCATAATAATAGTGTCTCTCCAAAAGAAAACTCTGTTGTTCCGCGTCTTGGACTAACCATCCCTTAGAGGGTATTGTTAAAAGATCCTCGATTCCTAATGAAATCGATGTAGTAGTGGCTTGATGAAAGCCCAGAGTCTTTATTTGATCCAGTATATGGGATGTATATCCCATTCCGAAATGATCTATTAATCTGCTAATAAGTCGTTTCATAGCAGTTCCGTCTATCTCTTTATTATGAAAGACCAGATTGGCCCGTTCCGCCATACATAAGTACCTCCTTTTTCGGCTGAGTAGGATTCGACAATGGGCCTGAGTCAGTAATTCGAAAATTTAATTAACTTCCTTTCCTTAATCCCAATCGGGATTCGCGCGGCAAAAACGATGATACTAGCGAAATCGGAATGCCCCCCGAAAGGGGCATCGCCGAATCTAACTTCCTTGTTTAGATAGTGTATGAATAAGCCTGACTAAATCCTTGTATGGCTTCTTCTATTTCTCTATAAAAAGAAATATGACCAAGAGTACTTCGAATGTATATAGAACAGATTTCTTTTTTTCTATTTCCCACTATTAGATAGTGGGCATAAATCTCATGATAAGTCCCCAAAGATTCATATTGAACTTCAATCGGAACTTCTCTTGACCCAATGATGCGTTGATCTAGTTTCCATCGGAACCACAAGGGACTGTCTAAACTGATTCGTTTCTGTCTATAAGCTCCCAGTGCGTCATAGGAACTAGAAAAACGGGGTTCTTTATCTTTCGTATACTTATAATTATTATTGTAATTTACTTTTTGATTTGAATAGTTTCCGCAACTATTATATCTATTTGTACAAATACCCCGACGGTTTCCAATCGTTAATACATAAAGTCCGATAAGCATGTCTTGAGTCGGTACGCAAATAGGATCTCCAATAGCAGGAGATAGGAGATTCATATGAGAAAACATAAGTAAACGAGCTTCCGCCTGAGCTTCCAAGGATAAAGGTAGATGAACAGCCATTTGATCCCCATCAAAGTCCGCATTGAAACCCTTACACACTAATGGGTGTAAACAAATAGTACGCCCCTCTACTAAAGTGGGTTGAAAGGCCTGTATGCCTAATCTATGCAGGGTAGGTGCTCTATTCAACAGTACAGGATGTCCCCGCATAACTTCTTGAAGTATTTCCCATACAACGGGTTCTTTTTCCCAAATTTTCCTTTTAGCAATCCTGACATTAGAAGTAGCGCGTTTCGTTATTAAATCGCGAATTACAAATAGCTGAAAAAGCTTTATTGCTATCTCTATAGGTAATCCACATTGATGTAATGAAAGCGAAGGGCCCACAACAATGACGGAACGCCCCGAGTAATCGACCCGTTTCCCAAGCAGAGTCTCGCGAAACCTTCCCTCTTTACCTTCAATTACATCTGAAAGTGATTTGTATACTTTATTGTGACCATCCCTCATTGGTTGCCCGCGGGACCCGCTATCAAGAAGTGTATCCACAGCTTCTTGTACCAATTTTTCCTGGCACATTACTAAATCTGCTGGCGCTAACTCACTTCTTTTTAATAGATAGGCAAGGTTGTTGTTCCGACGGATAACTCTCTTATAAAGTTCATTAATATCCGAAGTCACTACTTTATCCCCAGACCTATAAACAATGGGTCTCAATTCGGGAGGAAGAACTGGTAATAAGCACAAAACCATCCATTCTGGTTCTACATTTGTTTGAATAAAATGTTTCGCCAATTGCATGCGTCTAATCAAAAAAAATTTTCTTATTCGTCTTTTTCTATCTTCCCATTCATCTCCACTATACCCCTCGTCTTCTAATTCTTTCCATTCGACCAAGGAATTCTCCATAATAATTCGCAAATCTAAATCTGCTAATTGTTCTCTAATAGCACCTGCTCCTGTCGCAATTTCCCTATTTCGAAATGTTGCAAAGCCCGGGGTAGAAAAAAAGGGAGAAATGCTGTGGTTACAGGACGCAATTTCATCTTCGAATAAACCTCGTAATCGTAAGAAAGTAGGTTTTTTAGCGCTGGGCCTAGCAAAAGAGAAATCGCCGTATACTAGGCTCTCCAATTTCTTAAGAGGTTTATCTAAAAGGTTCGCGATATAACTAGGAAGACCTTTCAAATACCACACATGAGTCACGGGACATGCGAGTTTGATGTATCCCATTTGATGTCTTCGTATCCGAGAATCAACAAATTCTACCCCGCATTTTTGGCAAAATCTTTCGTCTTCCTTTTCAGCTACGCTCGCTCGAGAATTTCCACAAGCACAAATTCCGCTTTTTATGGGTCCAAAGATTCTTTCGCAAAACAATCCATCCTTTTCTGGTTTATCGGTTTTATAATGAAAAGTAGAGGGCCTTGTTACTTCGCCAACGACTTCCCCATTAGGTAGGTTTTTGTTAGCCCAAGCCTTTATTTGTTGAGGGGAAACGAGTCCAATTTGAAGTTGTTGATGTTTATATTGGTCAATCATAAAATAGAAATAAGAAAAGAATTTATATTTATTCCGATCAAACTTCCTCCCTATTAACCTGGAAGTTCTTCTCAGATACAAGGAAATGATTCAGTTCTAGAGCCAAAGATCGTAGTTCTCGAACGAGCACTCGAAAAGATTCTGGAGGATCCTCGTGATTAGGTACCCTTTTTCCCCAGATCGTAGCATTAAGTATTTCTTGGCGAGCTATAAGATGATCAGATTTATAAGTAAGTATCTCTTGTAAAATATGAGCAACACCAAATCCTTCTAAAGCCCAAACTTCCATTTCTCCTACTCGTTGTCCCCCTTGCTTAGCTCTTCCTCTAACGGGCTGTTGTGTAACAAGTGAATAGGGTCCAGTAGAACGTCCATGGATTTTCTCATCAACTTGATGAATTAATTTTAAGATATAGGACTTCCCTATTAGAACAGGTTGTTCGAAGGGGTCCCCTGTTCTTCCATCAAATATTCTGCTTTTTCCCGGGTACTCGGGTTCAAATACCCATGGATTTTTTGTTTGTTTACTGGCTTCATATAATTCTGAAAACACAAGTTTTCTTGAAGCCTCTTGCTCATATCTCTCATCAAAGGGTGCTATTCTATAATGTTTCTTTAGCAGATCCCCTGCTAATCCGAGCGAGCTTTCAAATATTTGTCCCACATTCATTCGTGAGGGTACTCCTAAGGGATTGAAGACCATATCAACAGGTGTTCCATCTTGCAAATAGGGCATATCTTGCCTAGGCAAGATTTTGGAAATGATCCCCTTATTCCCGTGTCTTCCGGCTACTTTATCCCCAACTTTGATTTCACGTTTCTGTAAAATATATACACGAACCATTATGTCTAGGGGGTCCCTCTGGATCCATTTCACATCGATAACGCGCCCTCTTCCACCTATAGGTAGTTTGAGAGAAGTTTCTTTTGAAGTGGATACCTCAAGACCAAATATGGCTCGTAATAATCCAGCTTCCGCGATATACGACGATTCGCTCGCTATCTGAGGCGTTAATTTACCTACTAAAATATCGCCAGTTTCCACCCAGGATCCCAACCTAACAACTCCATTTCTGTCCAAATTGCGGAGTAAATGTTCTTCTAGATGTGGTATTTCTTTAGTGATTTTTTCACCGGAGCCTTGGCTTGTCGTATCTGTCTGAATTTCATATTTTCGGATGTGAAAAGAAGTATAAATATCCTCATATACCAAACGTTCGCTAATTAGTACTGCGTCTTCAAAATTGTAACCTTCCCATGGCATATAAGCTACTAATACGTTTTTTCCTAAAGCAAGTTCCCCACCAACTGTAGCAGCTCCCTCTGCTAAAATTTGTCCTTTTTTAATAGATTTACCCCACGGAACCCGAGGTTTTTGGTGCATACAAGTATTTTTGTTAGAGCGCCGGTGGGTAACTAAAGGAATACTTATAGTCTTCCCACTACTTGATAAAAGGATCTTGTGACTATCAGTAGAAATGATCTTTCCTTCGCGTTCGGCTATAATGGAAACCCTCGAATCTAGAGCTGTTTGGCGTTCCAATCCAGTTCCAACAATGCACTTCTCGGACCGAGAAGGCGGAACTGCTTGGCGCTGCATATTAGAACTCATTAAAGCCCGATTCGCATCATTATGCTCAATAAAAGGAATGAGAGAACCCCCAATAGAAAAATATTGGAAAGGAAAAATACTTCTAACATGAATTTGTTCCCATGCAATAGTCAGGAATTCTTGACGGTATCTAGCTGGAACAACCTGTTCTTCCTGAATACCCCGATTCAAAGACAAAGAATTTCCTGCTGCTATCATATAATATTCATCTCTATTTGGTGATAAATAAACCACCTGTCTCCCTTTTTTTTCTTTTGCTTTCTCAGAGATTTCATAAAACGGACTCTCTATGGATCCCCACCAGTGATCAATTATCGCATGAATAGCTAAGGATCCAGTAAGTCCAACATTGATTCCTTCGGACGTGTCAATTGGACAAATACGCCCATAGTGACTCGGATGAATATCTCGGCTTCGAAAACTTGCAGTTCTCCCCGTCAATCCTCCAGGACCCAAACAACTCACTTTTCGCCCATGAACAGTTTGTGTCAATGGATTGGTTTGATCAAAAACTTGAGATAAGGGGTATGTACCAAAAAAAGTCTCATAAGTAGTTATTAATAAAATCGAAGTTGAAGTTGGAGTTACCAAAGTTTGTGGAGTCGATTTCGATTGACGTATGAATACTCTACGGATAGTTTTTTGAACCGCATGTTGTAAACGACCAAGAGCCAGTCCGAATTGATCTTGTAACAGATCCGCAACCGAACGAATACGTTTATTTTTCAAGTGATTCATATCGTCATCATCAAGTATACCCGTTCCAAATTTCATTCCAATCAAATGATCCGTAGCGGCCAATACATCTCGTGGTAACAAGAATGTATTGTTCTGAGGTATATCAAGATTCAGTCTCCGATTCATATTTCGTCGACCAATCCTTCCTAATTCACATTTTTGTTGAAAAAATTTCTTTTGTAATTCCTCACATAAGGACTCCGAAAATACCAGATCCCCACCTATACAAGCAAATTGTTGATAAAACTCCAAAATAGCCTTTTCTTTTGATTCAATCCTTTTCTTCTCCTTAGCGTTTGGGAAAGACAAGAAAATTTCAGGGTAGGAAACATTATCTAGAATTTCTCTTAGATTCGAACCCATAGCTGATGATAGAACTAGAATAGATATCTTTTGTTTTCTACTCACGCGAGCCCATATCCTTTCTTTTTTATCAATTGCTAATTCCGATCTTCCCCCCCAATCTGATATTATAGTCCCGGTGTAGATAGAAATTCCCTTATGGTCTAATTCGGAGCGGTAGTAAATACCAGGACTTAGCAATATTTGATTGATCACAATTCGGTATATTCCATTTATTATAAAGGTTCCTAAGGAATTCATTATAGGAATGTTTCCAATAGAAATGGTTTGCTTTTGCACATCGAAACCAAAAATTAATCTCGCGGATACATATAATTCGGAAGAATAGGTGAGTGATTCATACACAGCATCCCTTTCTTTTATCGAGGGTTCTAGCAATTGATATCCTTTCACAAATAATTGAAATGCAATTTCGTGATCTGGATCTTTAATTGTTGGAAACTTCTCAAGTTCTTCTGCCAAGCCTTGATTAATGAACCTCAAAAATCCCTCGAATTGGATCTGACTAAATCCGGGTATTATGGACATTCCCTCATTTCCATTCCGGAGCATCTTAATCTTAAGTTTCCTGTTTATTGAAGAAAAATTCCATTATCAGCTCACTCCTCATCAATCCCTATGGATCGATCTAGCAATCATGGAATCTATATTCTGTTTACTGAATCACATGAAATTCTAAGGAACTCCACATACGTATTTCATATATGTATCTCATACATATGAATAGAGATAATTTCGAGGAAAGTTCGAATTTGCCAGGGGTACAAATCGAATGAAAATGAATTGATAAAACATTCCTAGAAAAAAAATTCTGCCACTTAATGATATTCTAATCAGATGGGAAAAGCCATAATATAATAATTTATAAGCACTAGAAAGTTTGACTTTAGTTCGATTTAGAATAGCACGCTTAGTTTAATTTAAAAAAAGAATTTGAGGGTTCTTTTTTGTTTCGTATTCGTAGTAGTAGAATTGCTAAAAAATATAGGATTTCATTGTAAAATCCTAAAATAAAGTAAGTCCTTTTTTAAGTACATGCCAATCTAGTTATCCACCTCTCCACATACCCCTGCTTTTATCGTAATTTCACTTGGGTGGGCCAAGATGGTCAGGTCATACTCTATATCAGATCAGAGGAAATTTCCTTTTTTTATTCAAGATATTTAATGCAATGAAAAATTAAAGCACGATTCCCTATAGAAATATGTACATAAAGGGGACCCGTGGATAATAATGCTGTTATGGATAATAATGCTGTTCGGACCTGGAGTTTACCTATACACGGAATAAATCCATTCTATTTTATTATGCCATTAAAAGGAAGAGGGGGAGAGAATACCGATTTAAGAGTCGTTCACTGCTGCAATTCAAAAAAAAGAGAATTCTAGTTAATGGTTCCAATTTGTTCTGAATTTTGTAGCCTGTGACTGAAAATCCGCTTTTTCCCCTTTTTCTTTTTCATCTCAATACTCAATAGAAAGAAAAGGGAAGTTTTCTAGTGTTAGTAATGTGTGTTTTAAGATGGAATCCATCGAGGAGAATAATTGAAACTGGATCTAAAAAGGCAGGAATAGTTTTTTTTGAAAAATATTGGAAAAAAGTAAGTAGAAGTAGAAGTAGAATTAGATTCAAGATAAAAGAAAGGGGATTTTAGTAAGAAAACGTGGATGAATACTTGCTCTTTTCTCGATTTTAGATCGGATTTTTTGGCGGCATGGCCAAGTGGTAAGGCAGGGGACTGCAAATCCTTTATCCCCAGTTCAAATCTGGGTGCCGCCTGATCAATAAAATACTTAGGCTTATAGTACTGATCGAACTCGACAAATTCGTACCCCGCATAAGTTGGGGCAAGAGAGTAACTAGGCCTGGGGATACTGGATTTTGAGAATCCCTAGTTCTATCCTCAAACTAGGGTTTGTTTTGTCGGTAGTGGTTCAAACGGCTACCAATAGGGATGAGGTAGCGTTTACTTATTCTTTTGTTAATTTGAATTGATTCTTAATTGATTCGATTCGATAATTTAAAAATACACATAGGCAAGGTAGGTATCCAATAAATATTTATCTATCCTAATTTTATGGTATATTCTGACGTCCTTTGCTTATAAAAAAAGGTAACAAAAGGAAGAAAAAATCTTCCTATTCTCGCGTCTTCTATTCAGGACATCATCTCCGCACTCTTTTTTAAGGAAAAGGGTTATGTATCGTATTTATACTTAATGCTCCCCAATTCTATCAGAAATCCTATAAGAATTTGTTAGGAGTAAATTCCTTGAACTTATTCATCCATAGCCTTAAGGCAGAATCCCTTTTTGACTCTGTACCCTTGATTCCACTATGATTATTGATCAATAGTAGAATAATTCCTTCATAGAAATAGGAGACATAATTTACATGGATATAGTAAGTCTCGCTTGGGCTGCTTTAATGGTAGTCTTTACATTTTCTCTTTCACTAGTAGTATGGGGGAGAAGTGGACTCTAGGGATACTACTAATTGATTGAGTAGTCGAATTGTTGTATCAACTCTTTTCTTTAATTGATCTTTTGCATTAATCATTTTGCCAAACTTTATTTTTTACTTTCTTTAGTTTTGTTTCACTCCTGTAAGAAACTCTTGTAAGAAAGAGTCGTTCTATTCTACTATATAGAAATAGAATAGAAATAGAAAGAGCGATTACAGCAATTTCTAATTTTTACTAGAAGTGACGAATGGTTAAAAAAGTTCTATACATAAGAAAATTAGACTTTCTTCCACGGAGCTATTCATAACATATCGCACACTTTCCGTTTGTTTTATACTCTTTTCTTATTCTTAGAAAAAATTTTATGCTTTTTTGAAGCATCTCGCCGCATGTTTAAGCATGAAAGATTCGCTGGTTTTTACTTTTTTTCTTTTACTATTGAAATTAAGTGAATGCAGTGAAAAAAGAAATTGAATTAGACTACTATTTCAATCTACTAATCTATTCTATGTAGATTCAAGATAATATAATAGAAAGACTCTAAAGTGCGGTAGAAAGAACTATATGTAGTTCTTTCTACCACACTTTATGATTCCAACCAGATCCTTTCATTTAAGACTTGGATTTTTATTTTATTTAATCCCTTTTTCATTTCTTCAAGGATTAATTGGAATTCCAATTAATCATTTTGGCTGACTGTTTTTACATAAATAATAAGTAAAAAGGCAGTAGGAACTAGAATGAACAGTGCAGTAGCAATAAATGCGAGAATATTGACTTCCATAACCTCTTTTTTTTTCGCAATAACTCGGGATGTAATCCCATAGAGAGGAAAAGGGGGTATCCTATAAATTCAAGGGGAGGACTTGCATTCTGATAATACTGAATCAATTCAATATTATGAATATCGGATCTATCAAATCAATTCATGGTTGAGAGTGGAATAGTATAACATAGGAGGATCCCTTATCCATACTAAGACCAAAATGGGTCTTTTGATTGAATTAGGAATCTTCTCTTTTTTTCATCCTTTTCCACTTTTTCTTTTCTATATCTATAACCCGCGATCCTTCTTATCTTATCCAATTTCCCTTCCTTTTTCTTAAATTTTAAATATTCGATTTTTTTTTATTTAAGCTCTCTTTTCTCCATCTCACTTCTACTGCTTATTTGGATGTCTATGTGACCCATAGAAAGTCGGTCATATAATACATACATACATAATTGTATGTATAATTATAAGAAAAAGGGCGTTTGCTTTGCTTGGTTTTTCTTTTATTTTATTAGGTTACTATGAATATCCACTTTTGGAGTCTAAAGATGAGAGCGGATCCATAAAAAAAGAGTCCGCAAATAGAATGAGAATGAGATAAATTCTTTCCAATTAGTCATTGAACATACACAAACAAAGTTGGAACTACAAAATAGAAGGGGTCTGGGTTAATCCAAAAAGTACTAATTATATTAAATTCACTGTCTAAGAATAAACGAATACGGTTTATGTGGGGATTCCGGTAAAATACGGGTACTCTATTCCATAAGAGTCGAATAGGAAGTTAAGATGAGGATGGTATCATCATAAGGATAGAGTAATATTCTAAATTATACTAATCCACGTATGATATGTATGTCTTTCTTTATCAACCAGGAGTAGCGAAAAAAAATTCCTACGGGCCTCCCTTCCCTCTTTAATGAGAAATGCGAAATAAAAAAAGTGAAGTTAAGGGTGCCCCATGGGTACTTGATCTTGTCTCCTGCCCCCCCTTTTTTGGGGGGAAATTTTTCATGGAAAAAGGAAAGATGAATTTTTCCATTCATTGAACCCTAGTTCGGGACTGACGGGGCTCGAACCCGCAGCTTCCGCCTTGACAGGGCGGTGCTCTGACCAATTGAACTACAATCCCCGCGGGGTGTATGGCATACATACCTATATCTAGAACCATAAGAAGATTCGATTCGTTTGTCGTACTCTAAGAAATAGATGAATCATATACTACATACCCACATACAATATGTGAGTATAGTGAGAGTGACATAACTAGTATGTCGCGATTTTTTATCGCAAAAAATGGATGATAATCCACCTTTCAATAAGAAAAACCCTTTTGTTTGTAAAAAGGGAATGAGACAGATATGGATTAGAAAAAAATTTCCCCTTTCTCTTTATTTCTATGGATCAGACATTTTTTTTATGGAAGAAAAACAAATGGATTTAGTTCATATTCACGAAGCCCTAAATTTTTGGGCCGAGCTGGATTTGAACCAGCGTAGACATATCGTCAACGAATTTACAGTCCGTCCCCATTAACCGCTCGGGCATCGACCCAGGAAGAATTTATTCTAGGGTTAATCTACGATTAACCTCCTTTCATAATACTCCCTACCCCCAGGGGAAGTCGAATCCCCGCTGCCTCCTTGAAAGAGAGATGTCCTGAACCACTAGACGATAGGGGCATCACTAGACGATAGGGCCATATACAACCGCTCATCATTATACTATAATGATAGTATGAGCAGTTTTTTGGAATTGTCAATATACTCGAAGAGTATAACTAGATCCAAAGTAAAGAGTCTTTCCTACTTTTCTGTTATGCTTTCATAGGATTTTTTTTAGTTGATGGTTAGGTTAACTCACGGATCATCCCCTACTTTTTAGGGAAATTCATTTAAAGGGTATAGAATAAGAATAGATTAATAAAAGGGATTCTAGATTAGTTCAGTAGAGGTGGTGATTTGATTGATCTAACAGGAAAAAGAGTCCAATTTGATTTCTTTTTTGCAATTTACACTCTGTGCTTTGTTTAGTGTTCAGACTAAAAATGCATGCACCCCGCACTAAGTCATAGTCATAAAATTCAAGAAAAAATAGAGAAATTTTTAAAAACAAAGAAAAAAGGTGAATAAATAATAAATTTATTAGAAAAGTACTTTAAAGGATTCGAACCGATGACTTACGTCTTAGCGTGGCATTACTCCACTACCAAATTTAAAAGCCCTTTATCGGATTTGAACCGATGGCTTATGCCTTACCATGGCATTACTCTACCACTGAGTTAAAAGGGCTTTTTACTCAATTCAAAAATTAGCCACTTCGATTTCCGATTATGGGTCTACTGCATAATATAATCATATATGTATATATAGAGATATATGTAGAGGTTATATATGTATATATCGAGATATCGAGATATAGATTCATGGCGAGGTTCAAAATCTTGAGAAAATCAAGAAAAATATGAAAATCTTTCATATTCTCTCTTATCACTTGCACAAAGTAGAGGTTTTTTTATCTTTAGGCTATTGACTTTTCACGTGCTCAGAACGTTCTGCAGAATTAGTGATTTTTTTCTTCTATTGGCTGATCTTATGATAAAAACTTTTTCCATTTATGTTTTATTTCCTCTAATTCTAATTGAATTGGGTAGGGTATAAAGGAATTCGCGCTCTTCATATACTCATATATAGGGTTGGGTATTGATTTTCAGTGATATACTTCTTGTCTGTTTTGGTGAGAGATTGAAGCTATTTTTAACAGGCATCTCTTGGAAAAACCTTCGAGTTCAAAACTTTTCAATTTTTCTTAAAAAGCTTTGGATGGATTTGTTGAAGCGATTTTTAACAGGTACCCCTTGGAAAGGGAGTACTTTAATATTCCCCAAGGATTCTGGTTGGTGCATTTTGAACAAACTATGTTAGAGTTTTAGCAACAATTTGCTTGTAAAAAGTGGGCAGTGGAATTTATACTGCAGAGTATAAATTCCACTGCCTGCCCAACAAAAAAAATAAACCATACCCTACATACCTAACCCCTCCTGGCTATGAGTTTTCTGTTTCCGAAGACTAGGAAAAAAGGAGAGTTCTGTAACCCTAAGGGTTCGATGGTATATGGATATGGAAAATAAAAGATTCCCGATCCTAACGGGAGTAGGAATAATCAAACTATTCCTTACAGGAGTCTGGCACACTTACGTCCTCGCAAAGCAAATAATGATCATTGTAGTCGTAACCATAGAATACGACCCTAATCGAAATGCATACATTTGGTTCATACGCTATGGGGATGGTAAGAAGAGATGTATTTTACAGACCAGAGAGGCTATCTAAACCTTAAAGTAAAGGCCCACGATCGAAGTACCAGCCGCTCACTGTCATGAATCTTCTCTATTTGATTCAATAAAAGGGAATTAGCCTCCTTCTCGAATGGATACCCTTGACAAAGGGTAGCGTTGGTATCATAATCTACATGTAGCGGGTATAGTTTAGTGGTAAAAGTGTGATTCGTTCTATTAATAACTGAATTTGAAATGATATACTTAATAAGGCGTTCTTAAGTTTTTTATATTCCGATGAAAACTTTAATTCTTATAAAGGATTTAATCCTTTTCCTCTCAATAGCATATTGAGGAAGAATATACATTTTCGCGATTTGTATCCAAAGACTAATTGAAATTGCATCCAAAATACAAATTGGATTATTGGATTATGAGTACAGAGTCGCGAAGCATAATTTTGCATTGGATTAAGTATTCCATATTTGGAAATAAAATAAAAATATGAGTAAAGGATCTATGGATGAAGATACAAAAAAGTTTATTTCCAATCGTAACTAAACCTTCTTTTGTTAAAAAAGGAAATGGAAGCCAAATAGCTAAAAAACGGTAGTTTTGGTTTACTAGAACCATCAGCATATTGTTTCAGCTCGGTGGAAACCTAATTCTTTTCCTCAGGATCTCTTGAATGAAATTAGGGAACGAAGTAAGTAGATTAGATAGATTTAGTAGAATTTCTATTTCCTATTCTATGGGGATCATCTAGAAAGCGGAGAGCTTTGGTTCCATTCAGATAGAAAAGCTGACATAGATGTTAAGTGGTGAGAATATCCATAAAGGAGCCGAATGAAATAAAAATCTCATGTTCGGTTTTGAATTAGAGACGTTAAAAAGAATCAACCAACGTCGACTATAACCCCTAGCCTTCCAAGCTAACGATGCGGGTTCGATTCCCGCTACCCGCTCCTTTCTGTAGAAAAGGACTATTCTATTTGTCTAGAGATGGTAGAGGCCTGTCATGGTGGAGGTCTGTATTCAACCTTTTTCGTCCACCAGTTTCCGACCCTCCAGAGCGGAGTAGAGCAGTTTGGTAGCTCACGAGGCTCATAACCTTGAGGTCACGGGTTCGATTCCCGTCTCCGCACTTAGCAGTCTGTATAAAAGGACTATTCTATTTGTATAGATATGGTAGAGGGCTGTGGGCGGTATCCAACCCTTTTTTATTCATTAGTTCCCGGCCCTAGAGGGCCGAATTGAGCAGTTTGCGAAGTCACTTGCCCCTACAAGAAGAACTCTCAAAGCTCTTTCCTACCCTGTAGAAAAGAAATGAAAGAAAGGCACAGTCTACCTCTCTTCCCTTTAAAAGCAGTTTGCCGGTTGTTCTTCTCGGTGAATCCCAAATTTAGGGAGCCCTCTTGGCGGGTTCGATTTCTACCTCCGGAGCACCCTTTTTTTGAGTGGGGTGCAAAGGAAGGGTAAGATAGTAAGGGATACGGTACTAGACTAACACCTACTTAATTTAGTATAATAATTAATTTCTTAGAATTAGTTAGGTAGTCAACTAGACTAAATTTTTTCTCGTAGTAATTTAACTAAATTAAGCTGGCGAGCGGCGGGAATCGAACCCGTATCTTCTCCTTGGCAAGGAGATGTTTTACCATTGAACTACGCTCGCTACGGGATAT